AATCACTTAGTCAACATCAAGGAACCGTTCATACATTTCTTAATAGAAATAAGGAAGGCCAATCCCTTATAGTTTTTTCATCATCCAATTGTTCTCGCATCAATGTTTCAAAATATCACAATGTGACCAAAGAATCAATTAAAGAAAAAGAGGATCCCCTGATTCCAATTCTGAATTCGTCGGGTCCCTTAGGTACTGTACCTAAAATTTATAATTTTTCCTCATCTTATCATTCAATAACTCATAATGAGATCCTATTAAATAAATATTTACTACTGGATAATAATAATCCAAAACAGACTTTCCAACTACTTAAATATTATTTAGTGGATGAAAACGGGAGAATCTCTAATCCAAATCCATGCAGTGACATCATTTTAAATCTATTCGATTCGAATTCGTGCTTTCTCCCTCACGATTATTGTGAGGGGACATCCACAACCACAATAATTAGCCTTGGACAGTTTATTTGTGAAAATGTATGTCTATCCAAACACGGAACACGCATAAAATCTGGTCAAGTTATAATGGTTCATGTTGACTCTTTCATAATAAGATCAGCTAAACCCTATTTGGCCACCCGAGGAGCAACCGTTCATGGTGATTATGGAGAAATCTTTTACGAAGGAGATACATTAGTTACATTTATATATGAAAAATCGAGATCTGGTGATATAACTCATGGCCTTCCAAAGGTTGAACAAGTGTTAGAAGTTCGTTCAATTGATTCAATATCGATGAACCTAGAAAAAAGGGTTGAAGGTTGGAACGAACATATAACAGGAATTCTTGGAATTCCTTGGGGATTCCTGATTGGTGCTGAACTCACCATAGCGCAAAGTCGTATTTCTTTGGTTAATAAGATCCAAAAGGTTTATCGATCCCAGGGGGTACAGATTCATAATAGGCATATAGAGATTATTGTACGACAAATAACATCAAAAGTGTTGGTTTCAGAAGATGGAATGTCTAATGTTTTTTCACCCGGGGAACTAATCGGATTGTTGCGAGCAGAACGAGCAGGTCGTGCTTTGGAAGAGGCTATTTGTTACCGAGCCGTCTTATTGGGAATAACGAGAGCATCTCTGAATACTCAAAGTTTCATATCAGAAGCTAGTTTTCAGGAAACCGCTCGAGTTTTAGCAAAAGCCGCTCTCCGGGGTCGTATTGATTGGTTGAAAGGCCTGAAAGAGAATGTTGTTCTGGGGGGGATGATACCCGTTGGTACCGGATTCAAACGATTCGTTCACCGTTCAAGGGAATACAACAACATTCCTTTGGAAATACAAAAGAAGAATCTATTCGGGGGGGAAATGAGAGATATTCTGTTCCACCACAGAGAATTATTTGGTTCTTGCATCCCAAAGCCAAAGAGTTTCCATAATACATCAGAACAACCATTCTATGGGATCTAATCCAATCGTTCATAAGAGCAGATTCATTATTAGCTAAGCTAATACTAATATAATGAATGATCTGTTAATAAAGAGAATATCGAAACCAAGGGTAAAGGAATTAATAATAATGAAGTGAAGTGAAGTGAAGCTTGGACCGTGTATCAACGGTCAACCCCCGGTAGAAGGTTCCATTGGAACAATTATTTATTTCAGGGTACCTCGTCTCTTTTTTTTAGAGGAAGTGTGGGGATAAATGACAAGAAGATATTGGAACATCAGTTTGGAAGAGATGATGGAAGCGGGGGTTCATTTTGGTCATGGTACTAGGAAATGGAATCCTAGAATGGCACCTTACATCTCTGCAAAGCGTAAAGGTATTCATATTACAAATCTTACGAGAACTGCTCGTTTTTTATCAGAAGCCTGTGATTTAGTTTTTGACGCAGCAAGTAGAGGAAAACACTTCTTAATAGTTGGTACGAAAGATAAAGCAGCTGATTCGGTAGCATCAGCTGCAATAAGGGCTCGGTGTCATTATGTCAATAAAAAATGGCTCGGTGGTATGTCAACGAATTGGTCCACTACAGAAACGAGACTTCATAAGTTCAGGGACTTGAGAGTGAGAGCCGAGATGGGGCAACTCAGTCGTCTCCCGAAACGGGATGCAGCAATATTGAAGAGACAATTATCTCACTTTCAAACATATCTGGGTGGTATCAAATATATGACGGGGTTACCCGATATTGTAATCATCATTGATCAGCAAGAAGAATATACGGCCCTTCGAGAATGCGTCACTTTGGGTATTCCAACTATTTGTTTAATCGATACAAATTGTGATCCAGATCTCGCAGATATTCCGATTCCAGCCAACGATGACGCTATAGCTTCCATCCGATTGATTCTTAACAAATTAGTATCCGCAATTTGTCAGGGACGTTCTAGCTATAGCTATATAAGAAGTCGTTGATTAATAATAAGATAAGATAAGTCAATTACTTGGCTTCGGGAAACCCAGAGATTCATTGAATCGGTTACTCTTACTATTCCTGAATGTGAAAAAAGAGATTCAAATTGCTGGGGATATATTACGTGATTAATTCATTAATTAATTTAGTACCCGAAATATATGATTAAATTAGGCAGGAGAGTAGAAAAAGAAATGGTTGAATCAAAATAATTCCTTCTTAAGTTCCATTTCTGTCAGAGGGTAATATGAATGTTCTACCATGTTCCATCAACACACTAAAGGGGTTATACGAGATATCCGGTGTGGAAGTAGGCCAACATTTCTATTGGCAAATAGGGGGTTTCCAAGTGCATGCCCAAGTACTTATAACTTCTTGGGTCGTAATTGCTATCTTATTAGGTTCAGCCGCTATAGCCGTTCGGAATCCACAAACTATTCCGACCGACGGCCAGAATTTCTTCGAATATGTTCTTGAATTCATTCGAGACGTGAGCAAAACTCAAATTGGAGAAGAAGAATATGGTCCTTGGGTTCCTTTTATTGGAACTCTGTTCCTATTTATTTTTGTTTCTAACTGGTCAGGTGCTCTTTTACCTTGGAGAATAATACAGTTACCTCATGGGGAGTTAGCTGCACCTACGAATGATATAAATACTACTGTTGCTTTAGCTTTACTCACGTCAGTGGCATATTTCTATGCAGGCCTTACTAAAAAGGGATTGGGTTATTTCGGTAAATACATTCAACCAACTCCAATACTTTTACCAATTAATGTCTTAGAAGATTTCACAAAACCTTTATCACTTAGTTTTCGACTTTTCGGGAATATATTGGCCGATGAATTAGTAGTTGTTGTTCTTGTTTCTTTAGTACCTTTAGTGATTCCTATACCTGTGATGTTCCTCGGATTATTCACAAGCGGTATTCAAGCTCTGATTTTTGCAACCTTAGCCGCGGCTTATATAGGTGAATCCATGGAAGGTCATCATTGAGTAGCTTTCCATCCAAATAAATAATAAAATAATGCTTTGAATTTCAAAGAGTCGCTTTTTCTTTTTGAATTGATTTAAATAAAAAATTAAGTAAGCCCATGAATCTTATTCCAATAATTAATTCATGGGTAGCTCAAGATACCTGCTTGAGGAACATGATTGATATAAATATATTTATTTATGATATGTATGATATAGAGTAGGAAGAAAACAAGAGCAAGAGATATATATGTACGATATTAATATTTATTATATTACGTATTACACTACGGAATTGTAAAAAAGGGGGGGATTCAAAATTTTTCCTAAGATCCCCTTTTGTCCTATTCATGTCATACATCTCCTTTATTTGCCCAGTCAATTACGACGATTCATAATTGGGGTAATAATTGTTACCCGTTTGGGGCGTGCGACGAAACAACAAGAACTATGTTCTGCGGAACCGTTGCTATTTCATTCCATTCTATTCAACAATTGACCAAAATTGGAATTAATTGCAATTGGATCAATCAATCATCAAATCTTGATATGGGATGATTCGCTTTGATGAATCTCTTCGTTTGTATCCATGTGAGATAATGATAAAGACAAGAAAGAGTTCACGAATAAGATTAAAAATCAAGTAGGTTAGGTGGGTCGAGCTACATAGCCGTAGCTACATATTATATGTGAACTCCGGTGTATGCTTAGAAGAATGATTCCAGGGTCCGATCCGATTCAATAGAAATAAGATGGCGATGGTTTACATTATGGAAGAAACACATGTATATGTGATAGTAGATATTCAATAGTTATATATGGACTACCCATGTATATTATTTCATTCCCCATATTACTACCGACTTTATATAGATATAGATTCAACTTTCTTTATATGGATTACGATATAAGCTCTTCCTTTTTCGTCTGTGACTGTATGTGTGGATTGAATATGAAGTCAAGCCTATGAATGCATATAAAGAAGATGAAGGAGCGAAGAATTGAAAGAATGGGTTCGGAACAAAGAAATAGAAGAACTATATTATATGGATTTACAAAGACTTGGGTAGGGAATAAAAACAAAAACGAGATATTGAAGTAGTTCTGATGATTCAGTAATATCAAATATCATCACTTCTCAAATTAGGTTCGGAGTTCTTAGTTTAGTTGTATGGATCTTAGTGATGGAATATGAAATAATAAGTAATGTAACTAATTAATATTATAAATATATAAATAACATTAATTAAGTAATAAATTAAGTAATATATAATAATTCATTGGTTTATTTGATTATATCATTAACCATTTCTTCATTTTTTGTTGTGAGGAGCTTACCATGAATCCCCTAATTTCTGCTGCTTCCGTTATTGCTGCTGGATTGGCCGTAGGACTTGCTTCTATTGGACCCGGAGTCGGTCAAGGTACTGCTGCGGGCCAAGCCGTAGAAGGTATCGCTAGACAACCAGAAGCAGAGGGTAAAATACGAGGTACTTTATTGCTTAGTCTGGCTTTTATGGAAGCTTTAACAATTTACGGGCTGGTCGTGGCATTAGCACTTTTATTTGCTAATCCCTTTGTGTAATCCTAGAAACGTGAAAACGTGAAAAATACGTACTTCTTTTATTGCTTTGGCCCTGCCACTTCGCTTCTTTAAATTAT